TCGTTCTGCGGAATATATGACTCATGCTCCTTTAGGTTCTTTAAATTCCGTGGGTGGCGTAGCTACAGAGATTAATGCAGTCAATTATGTCTCTCCTAGAAGTTGGTTAGCTACTTCTCATTTTGTTCTAGGATTCTTCCTATTCGTAGGTCATTTATGGCACGCGGGAAGAGCTCGTGCAGCTGCCGCAGGATTTGAAAAAGGAATTGATCGAGATTCGGAGCCTGTTCTTTTCATGACTCCTCTTAATTAATAATTGAGACATGAAATCCAATGCTTGACGTAAGAATCACTTTGATTTTAGTATACATATTGGGTTGAGTCGAGCAGATGATATTGAAAAAATATATATATATATATTTTTCAATTCATTTATATCTAATATCTAATGTTTTTTTATCTAATGTTTTTTCGGGCTCGGCTAATTGGTGATATAGTCGAGCCCGAAAAAACCGAGCTAACCTAAATCAATAAAATTCAAAAATCCATTCGCTAAGAAAAAGGAGAGAGGGGGATTCGAACCCTCGATAGTTCTTTCGAACTATACCGGTTTTCAAGACCGGAGCTATCAACCACTCAGCCATCTCTCCAAAAGCTAATTTCTATTTTATCTTTATTCCACTCAAGAGAACATGACCATACGAATTAATACCCCTTTGTATGATAAAGTGACTCTATTGGTCTAGTTCTCTCTCCTTATATATATATGCATGATCCAGCATGCTCTTTTGTGAAGTAAAAAAAACTACCCCTCGATCCACGCCTCAAAAGGGGTGTCATCTAAAATCAATGGATTCATGATAAAACCCTCCATAATGCGTTTTTTATTTTTTTTTTAGGGGGTCAAAAGGGATTGGGGGATCAAATGGTATAGTTCTTTTGTTGGTAAATTGGAGGATTAGAAACATGACTATTGCTTTTCAATTAGCTGTTTTTGCATTAATTGTTACTTCATCCATTTTATTGATTGGTGTACCTGTTGTATTTGCTTCTCCTGATGGTTGGTCAAGTAATAAAAATGTTGTATTTTCCGGTACATCATTATGGATTGGATTAGTATTTCTAGTGGGTATTCTAAATTCTCTCATCTCTTGAAACTTTTCATTCTAGATTAAAAAACGAAATGACCCCTCCCCCCCGAATTCTTTCGGGTTGTGAGGCACATTAAAATGAAAATGGAATATATAAGACCCCACAAATAAAGAAAACTAAAACATTATTATTAATTATTAATAATGGGAGGGGTCAAACTTCTTCTATTGGAAAAAGCTTATATCTTATACTAGATATATATTATATCTATAGTATAGTAAAATAGTAAAACTAAAAACAAGATAAGAAAATAGAAAAATATGGGATTCCTATTATCTAGGGGAATATATTCGAATTTATTTTTTATATTTTAGAAATCTGTAATTCTATTTTTTTAATTAATTTAATTAATATATAGATCTATATTATAGATAGAATATATCAAAAAAAAAATTTAACAATATATAGATAGATATAGATTCTTATCTACAAATAAGGTCTATTTAGAATAGAAAGATATATAGTATCTAGAATCTATATAGAATATAGATTCTAGATAGATTCTATCTAGATTATTAGATTATAGAATCTAATAGTTATATATTCTAACTGTTCTATATTCTAACTATAGATCTATAGATTTCTACTATTTTTAATTATTCCTAATAGATATCAGACACAGTTCTGCACAAATAAAATTTTAAAGTATAAAGTGCAATAAAAACAAAAATGCGGATATAGTTGAATGGTAAAATTTCTCCTTGCCAAGGAGAAGACGCGGGTTCGATTCCCGCTATCCGCCGTTGCTTATGTATTGAATACGAAAGTAATACTATATTAAAAAAAAAAAAAGTATATAAATAGAGTATGGTGAATTCCATTTTTTTTTTTCAAAAATGTTGCGGAGACGGGATTTGAACCCGTGACCTCAAGGTTATGAGCCTTGCGAGCTACCAAGTTGCTCTACCCCGCGATAAGAAGAAGAATTGACAATTAATGGAAAACAGAGATTGAATGTGCCCCTCCACCATATCTGTACAAATAGAATAAACCATTTATACAGAATGGTAAAGGGACCGTCCTAGGATCGCTAATCATCAAAAAAAATAAAAAAAAAATGAAGATAATTTTTTTTATTTTTTTATTCTTACCAACTCGATCTTGTTGCACCGGGCAACAAACCTTCGTGAACCATTTCACGAAGTATGTGTCCAGATAATCCAAAGTCTCGATAATTAGCTCTCGGTCTTCCGGTCGAAAAACAACGTCGACGAAGACGTGTAGGTGCACTATTACGCGGTAGTGCTTCTAACTTTCCCTGAATTTCCCATTTCTCACTTAACGACTGAGCTTTGCTTATTTCTTTTTTTAGAGATCTTCGAATCAAATGATATTTTTGTTCCAATTTTTGCCTCTTCTTCTCCCTCTCAATCAAACTTTTCTTTGCCATGATGGTTCATTTCCTATT